AACTCTCAGCAACTTACCCTCTATTTTTGTGCCTTTAGTGGGCTTAGTATTTCCAGCAATTGCAATGGCTTCTTTATTTCTTCATGTTCAAAAAAACAAGATTTTTTAGATACGGATAGTAGGGACAAATTTCATCTATTTTTTTTTTAGATTTAGAAGCAATTCGATGAATTACTCCTAAAGGTTTCCATCAGAATAGTGCTAGTTGATGAGAGTTACTTCGGAAACAAAGAAAAGTAAAGTCAAATTTTTCATTTGGTTGGGTTACTCTCCCAATTCCAATAAAATAAAACTGGATCTAATATGGGTTGGCGATCAGAACGTATATGGATAGAACTTATAACGGGGTCTCGAAAAACAAGTAATTTCTGCTGGGCCTTTATCCTTTTTTTAGGTTCATTAGGATTCTTATTGGTTGGAACTTCCAGTTATCTTGGTAGGAATTTGCTATCTTTATTTCCGTCTCAGCAAATTCTTTTTTTTCCACAAGGGATCGTGATGTCTTTCTATGGAATCGCCGGTCTCTTTATTAGCTCCTATTTGTGGTGTACAATTGCGTGGAATGTAGGTAGTGGTTATGATCGATTCGATAGAAAAGAGGGAATAGTGTGTATTTTTCGTTGGGGATTTCCTGGAAAAAATCGTCGTATCTTTCTCCGATTCCTTATGAAAGACATTCAGTCCATCAGAATAGAAGTTAAAGAGGGTATTTATACTCGTCGTGTCCTTTATATGGAAATCAGAGGACAGGGGGTCATTCCCTTGACTCGTACTGACGAGAATTTGACTCCACGAGAAATTGAAAAAAAAGTTGCGGAATTGGCCTATTTCTTGCGTGTACCAATTGAAGTTTTTTGAAAAATAACAAAAAAATTAACTGAAAAAATTCTTGAATTTTTTTTTTTTCGAAATATTTGATATTTTGTATTTTGATAGAAAGGGCCTTCTTTCGTTTCGAAATCCGACTAATATTCATTACTTGAAGTGCTCTTTCATGCATTCATTGAAAGGGGCAATTGCTTCGAATTTTAGCAATTGATATCTTTGGAAACAATATTTTTTTTTCTTCATTCGAATTGGAAGTAGACTCTTTCTCTTTCTTATTCTATTTCTGTATTCTTTCTAAATTCAAGGACTAACTCCCGAATTGCAAATAAAAAAAAACGTGAGAATAGATTTATAGGCTCTATGACTTGTAATAGAACTTATGCTTGATAGAAATATTATTATCATATAGAGTTGACGAATGAGGTGAAGCTGAGTTCATTAAAGACGAAAAATGGCAAAAAAGAAAGCATTCATTCCCCTTCTATATCTTACATCTATAGTCTTTTTGCCCTGGTGGATCTCTTTCTCATTTAAGAAAAGTATGGAATCTTGGGTTACTAATTGGTCGAATACTGGGCAATCCGAAATTTTCTTGAATGATATTCAAGAAAAGAGTATTCTAAAAAAATTCATAGAATTAGAGGAACTGTTACTCTTGGATGAAATGATAAAGGAATACCCGGAAACACGTCTACAAAACCTTCGTATCGGAATCTACAAAGAAACGATACAATTGATCAAGACGCACAACGAAGATCGTATCCATACGATTTTGCACTTCTCGACAAATATAATCTGTTTCATTATTTTAAGTGGTTATTCTATTCTAGGTAATCAAGAACTTATTATTCTTAACTCTTGGGTTCAAGAATTCCTATATAACTTAAGCGACACAATAAAAGCTTTTTCTATTCTTTTATTAACTGATTTATGTATAGGATTCCATTCGACCCATGGTTGGGAACTAATGATTGGTTCTGTCTATAAAGATTTTGGATTTGCTCATAATGATCAAATTATATCCGGTCTTGTTTCCACTTTTCCAGTCATTCTAGATACAATTTTAAAATATTGGATTTTCCGTTATTTAAATCGTGTATCTCCGTCACTTGTAGTGATTTATCATTCAATGAATGACTAAAAAAATGATTCACTGATCCAATTCTAAAGTTTCTTATTTTGTACAAAAGCTAAACATTCAAAAATTGACTTATTCTTTTTCTTTCTACCCATCGAGGGGATTCCTACTATATTCCAGTAAAATTTTTTCAGTAAATAGCAGAATCATGGATAGGGAACTATATCAGTGACCGACCTAATTTTATTGTAGAACTTTTCAGGATCAATGATTGGACCATGCAAACTAGAAATGCCTTTTCTTGGATAAAGAAAGAGATTACTCGATCCATTTCCGTATCGCTCATGATATATATAATAACTCGAGCACCCATTTCAAATGCATATCCCATTTTTGCACAGCAGGGTTATGAAAATCCGCGAGAAGCAACTGGCCGTATTGTATGTGCCAATTGCCATTTAGCTAATAAGCCCGTGGATATCGAGGTTCCACAAGCGGTACTTCCGGATACTGTATTTGAAGCAGTTGTTCGAATTCCTTATGATATGCAAGTGAAACAAGTTCTTGCTAATGGTAAAAAGGGGGCTTTGAATG